TATCAATCACTTGGCGTCCATCCGATGTATCGACTATGGATATTTCATATCCCCCTTTTTCTTTACGTAGTATTTTTCTTACTATACCTGTTGACGTAGCATTATAGACCGTATTGTTACTCTTACTACCATCAGGATAGATCTGTCCCCTTCCTCGGTTTCCCCCTACATATATGGGATATTTTAAGAAATGAACGTCTTTCTTCGTAGCAGGATCGGGGGAAAGAATGGGAAAGACGATTTCACTATATTTCTGACCGGGAACAGGGCCTATCACAAGAATATTTTTTTTATCGGGACGATAACTCTGAAAAGAGAGATTTCCTATCTTTTCTTTCAACTCAGGAGAAATACGGTCGGGCGGCGCTAATTCGAATCCCTCGGGCAAAATAAGAACAGCACCCACATTTAACCCTCCCTTTTTCCCATTAGCAAGAACTTGTTTCAGTTGCATATCATAAGGAATTCGAAGAACTGCTTCAAATACAGTATCGGGAAGCACAGCTTGGGGAACTTCAATATCCACGGGCTTATTAGCTAAATGGCAATTGGCACATACAATTCGTCCGGTTGCTTCTCGTGGGTTTTCATAACCCTGCTGCGCAAAAATGGGATATGCATTTGAAATAGATGTCCGAGTTATTACATATATCATGATCGATACAGAAATAGATCGAATCATCTGTTCCTTTACCCAAGAAAAAGTATTTCTATTTTCCATGTCCAATCGCAGATCCCAGAATTTCTACAATAAATTAGATAGGTAGCTAAGCTAATCTAGTTCCCTATACACGAGTCTGTTGTCATTCTACTGCAACAGTTGTACTGGAATGATGAATACCTTGAGCAGGTAGAAATAGAAAGAATTTTGCTAAAAAGGAAAAGGGCTTTCTTTCTAAAAGAAGAAAGATGCTAATTTGATTAATATCAGGAGATCAAATGAGTTTATGCTTCACTAATTGAATGATAAATGACTACAAGCGAAGGAGATAGACGGTTTAAATAAAAAAAGACCCAAAATTTCAAACATGTATCTAGAATCACTGGAAAACTACAAACAAAAATAGTGAAAATTAGCTCGTTAGGAGCCCATCCAAGATCATTGTAGACCCAACGAATTAGTAGTTCCCAACCGCGGGTGGAGTGAAATCCAACAAAAAAATCAGTAACTAAAAGAATACTAAAAGCTTTTATTGAGTCATTTAAGTTATAGAAGAATTCCTGAACCCAAGAATTCAAAATGACAAGTTCCTCTTTACCCAGAAAAAAAGAACCACTTAGAATAGCCAAACAGATTATATTTGTCGAGAAATGCAAAATGATATGGAGATGATCCTCATTATCTATTTTGGCCAATTGTATTATTTCCTTGTGTATTCCTATAGGAGGTTTTTGTACATGTGTCTTCGGTTTCTCTTTTATCATTTCGTCCAAGAGAAAAAGTTCTTCTAATTCTATGAATCTTTCTAGAACCTTTTTCTCTTGAATATCAGTTAAGAGAGTTTCGGATTGCCTGGTATTCCACCAATTCTTAATCCAAAGTTCCAGACATTTGTTAAAAGAGAAAGAGACCCCCCAGGGCAAAAGTACGATAAATACAAGATATAGGAAAGAAGGCAATGCTTTCTTTTTTTTCATTTTTGATCTGTAAATTGAGTTGTTAATGAATCCGCTCCATTCGCTGACTCTATTTCATTCGCTGACTCTATATGATATTTCTTTTTCTTTGAAGCAAAAATTCTATAACAAGGTTTGAGACCTTGTATATATTTCTCTTTTTTGTATACTAGTGGAATTTCATTGCATTGGGTTCTTTCTTAGATCTAGATGGAGTGGAATAGAGAAATAGAATAAAAAAAAGCGCTTTCGGATGAAAATGGAAGAATATTATGCCATCACTTGGACAAAACAAATTAGAAGCAATTTTCTCTTATCCTCGTTTGTTCCTTCCTTTAGATAAATACTCGAAAATTCCCTTACAATAACGAATCCAATTTCGAAGGGACCTCCTCCCCGTGTTGAGAAAATCTTCTTCCAATTCGTCCTCATTCAATTCATTTCAAAAAAATGCAATCGGTACTCAAAATACTTCAATTGGTACACGCAAGAAATAGGCCAATTCGGCAGCTTTTTGTTCTATTTCTCGTGGAGTAAAAAACTTCTCATCAGTACGAGTCAAGGGAATGACCCCCTGGCCCCGGATTTCCATATAAAGGATACGACGAGGATAAAGACCCTCTTTAACCTGAATTCTAATTGATTGGATATCCCGCATAAGGAATCGAAGGAAGACGCGACGTTTTATTCCAGGGAATCCCCAACGAAAAATGCACACTATTCCCTCTTTTCTATCGAATCGGTCATAACCACTGCCTACATTCCACAAAATAGTGCACCACAAGTAGGAGCTAATGAATAGGCCCGCGATTCCGTAGAAAGACATCACGACCCCCTGTGGAAAAAAAAGAATTTGTTGAGATGGAAGTACAGATATCATATTCTTACCAAGATAACTGGAAGCCCCAACCGATAAGAATCCTAGTGAACCTAGAAAAAGAATACAGGCCCAGAAAAAATTACCTCTTTTTCGAGAACCTTTTAGAAGTTCTATCCATACGTGTTCTGATCGCCAATTCATATTAGATATACTAAATCCAGCAGCGGTCGATTGAAATTGAGAGAATAAGCTAAATGATTTTGACTTTACTTTTTTTGATTCTGAAATCGCCTTCAGCAACGAGTACTCCTGTGAAATAATTGGTTAGATACATTGACTTTCTATTCAAAAAATATTCGTTGATCCACTTAAAATAAAACTCGCTATACCCGGCTCCGCATATGCATGCATTTATGCTCGTAGCCTATATCCGCATCCATAGCCGTTTTTCGTTTGTGTGTAGAAAGAACCACATACCCTACCATATTACTTACACTAAAAAATATCTGTATTATGATCCTGCGTGGAAATACATTGAGAAAATTCGCCCCCGTCGGTTCTAGACAATCTTATTTTTCTGCACATAAAGAAATAAAGAAGCCATTGCAATTGCCGGAAATACTAAGCCTACTAAAGGCACGAAAATAGAAGGTAAGTTAAAATCCGTCATAGAATAGGTGTCTCAATTCAAATTTACTATTTCTATCTATTCGAAAAATATCTTAAGATTCTTATAATATAATTAAGTATATCTATTATAAGGAATATTGACTATTGTATTTTTTAGTTTGCAAAATAAAGATTTTTTATAGAATACTTTAGTATTCTATAAAAAAAAAATGAATGGAATGGATAATAAGAAAATTGCAAAAAAAGAGAACTAATTCAAAATTCAAAAGATTTGATTTTTCTTTTCCCGTCCTCACGGCCTTTCTATCCTTCTAATCGAACTTGAAATTGGATTCAAAAGAAAGCGATTGTGAAAATGAAATACCTCTTTCAGAATACCCTTTAAAAAAGGTCTCAGTACGACTTTTAGTCGAATGCGCCCATTTCGAATCCTAAATAAGTTTCGTCTACCTACTTCCACATGCAATACTTCTTCAACCACTCTCGGACCCCTACAAACGCAAGATGCGCGTCAGGTTTTGAAATAAGGATATCCCCCAGCCCCAGTATACCGAAACTCGCTCTTATCCTATCCCACCGGTTGTAAGGATTCATACATAGGGCTTTTTAGTTGATTGATAGTGCCATAAAGTTGAAGCTTTTTTAGACTTTTTTATTAAGCTGTAATTTCCTTCCTGCATACGCGGTCCTCTATTCTCTAGAAGCTCATACAATAATGCGCGGTAAAGGCGGAAAAATAGCATACTCAATCAAAATCAAAGGGCAAATTCTCTTACTTACTACAGATCTCATACTACCCCCTTAGACTTTTTAAGGCGATATACCACCCAAAGGGTATGAAAATGCCGGGTGGAGTTAGCTTTTCGATGAAGACCCGTCCCGTGCAGCGAAGTCCTATTAGTAAGACCCCGCGCAAGACGCAAGAATGGATTATAGAAGAATATTATTCCGAATACTCCTCCGGACGCGTATAGTAGCATTTCGATTCCTAATCTTTTTTCATTGATTCTTTCCCAATACAATAAATAAATACAAATATAGTATTTATTTATTGTATTATACCTTTATATATTCTAAATATATAGAATAGAGGAATCTCTATTTGTCAAGTCTCATGATCGTATCAAGATCCATTTTTATTCGGCTCAATCTTAAAAAAAAAAGATTGAGCCGAGTTTAATTGCAATCAATTAGAAGAATAAAGAAGAATTAATGCATTTTGTAACTGATTTTTTCTCTTTCTATTTCGCTTCTTTTTTATTTAGACCTTCTTTATATCTAGTTTTATCTACTTATCTAGTTTATCTACCGGCTCGAACTCGAATTTGATCGCCTTCCATACTTCACAAGCTGCGGCTAGTTCAGGACTCCATTTGCAAGCTGCTCGGATAATTTCATTACCTTCACGAGCAAGATCGCGTCCTTCATTACGAGCTTGTACACAAGCTTCTAAAGCCACCCGATTAGCTGCTGCACCAGGTGCATTTCCCCAAGGATGTCCTAAAGTTCCTCCACCAAATTGTAATACAGAATCATCTCCAAAGATTTCGGTCAGAGCTGGCATATGCCAAACATGAATACCCCCTGAAGCCACCGGTATAACACCTGGCATGGATACCCAGTCCTGAGTGAAAAAGATACCGCGAGCACGATCTTTTTCAATAAAATCATCGCGCAATAAATCAACAAAACCTAAAGTCATTTCGCGTTCCCCTTCTAACTTACCTACTACTGTACCGGCGTGGATATGATCTCCCCCAGACATACGCAATGCTTTAGCTAATACACGAAAATGCATACCATGATTTTTCTGTCTATCAATAACTGCATGCATTGCCCGGTGAATGTGAAGAAGTAGGCCATTGTCGCGGCAATAATGAGCCAAACTAGTATTTGCAGTGAATCCCCCAGTTAAGTAGTCATGCATTACAATAGGAGCCCCTAATTCCCTCGCAAATACAGCTCTCTTAATCATTTCTTCGCATGTACCTGCAGTCGCATTCAAGTAATGCCCCTTGATTTCACCGGTTTCGGCCTGTGCTTTATAAAGAGCTTCGGCACAAAAGACAAAACGGTCCCTCCAGCGCATAAATGGTTGTGAGTTTACGTTTTCATCATCTTTGGTAAAATCAAGTCCACCGCGTAGACACTCATAACACGCTCTACCATAATTTTTTGCGGATAATCCCAATTTTGGTTTAATAGTACATCCCAAAAAAGGACGGCCGTACTTGTTCAACTTATCCCTTTCAACTTGGATACCATGAGGCGGACCTAGGAAAGTTTTTGAATAAGTAGTGGGAATTCGCAGATCCTCCAGACGTAGAGCGCGTAGGGCTTTGAAACCAAATACGTTACCCACAATGGAAGTAAACATGTTAGTAACAGAACCCTCTTCAAATAGGTCTAATGGATAAGCTACATAAGCGATATATTGATTTTCCTCCCCAACAACGGGCTCGATGTGATAGCATCGTCCTTTGTAACGATCAAGACTGGTAAGTCCATCAGTCCAAACAGTTGTCCATGTACCAGTAGAAGATTCGGCAGCTACTGCAGCCCCTGCTTCTTCGGGCGGAACCCCCGGCTGAGGAGTTACTCGGAATGCTGCCAAGATATCAGTATCCTTGGTTTCATACTCCGGGGTGTAGTAAGTCAATTTATAATCCTTAACACCAGCTTTAAATCCAACACTTGCTTTAGTTTCTGTTTGTGGTGACATAAGTCCCTCCCTACAACTCATGAATTAAGAATTCTCACAACGACAGGGTCTACTCGATATGGATTAGGCGTAAATGAAACCTTTGCAAAAATCTTTTAAAACAAAAAGGATATTCAATTAATATCAACTCATTAAAGAAAATGGAGGGCATGCTTAAGTTAATGAATATGTTTCATTCATATATAATGCGTACACCCTGTGTATGTTCTATCCTATAGGAATTCTACTATAGGAATTCGATAGGAATTGAGTTGTTGTTATGGTAAGTTAACATGGTTCATTATTAAACCATGGATTTGATTCACCAAATCCATCATTATTGTATACTCTTTGATAGATATAGCGCAACCCAAATCAATCCCTAATCCTTATTTTACAAGTTCTTAATAGGCCCCTTTCTTATTTTGAATGTAAATACCTAAATACTAAGAAAATTCTCTGTTGACAGCAATCTATGCTTCACAGTAGTATATATTTTGTATATCGAAGTCCTAGATAGGAAAGTAGAGTAGGGACAGATCCTCCACAAAAGGCGAAATGTATATGAAAAAAAGATTGATTGAACTTTCCAACGGACTCATTCCATGAGTAAATGATTGAATGGGATTCGCTTGGGCAACGAAATCAAGTCCTGGTCCCCTTTTCTCTCTTATTGAATTAACTAATTCATTTCCTTTTGACTTTCGGATTTTTGGCTCTTTTTTTGGATTTGATTTGGCATTATTCAACAAGAAAAAAAGCAAAATTTCGACAAATTCCTTTTTTTTTGAAAATTATGTGATAATTATGAGAACCAATCCTACTACTTCTCGTCCCGGGGTTTCCACAATTGAGGAAAAAAGCACAGGGCGTATCGATCAAATTATTGGGCCCGTGCTGGATATCACTTTTCCCCCAGGCAAGTTACCTTATATTTATAACGCTTTGGTAGTCAAGAGTAGAGACACTGCCGGTAAGCAAATTAATGTGACTTGTGAGGTACAACAATTATTGGGAAATAATCGAGTTAGAGCTGTAGCTATGAGTGCTACAGACGGGTTGATGAGAGGAATGGAAGTGATTGACACGGGAGCTCCTCTCAGTGTTCCAGTCGGTGGAGCTACTCTCGGACGAATTTTCAACGTTCTTGGGGAACCTATTGACAATTTGGGTCCTGTAGATACTAGTGCAACATTCCCTATTCATAGATCTGCGCCTGCCTTTATCGAGTTAGATACGAAATTATCCATCTTTGAAACAGGTATTAAGGTGGTCGATCTTTTAGCTCCTTATCGACGTGGGGGAAAAATCGGACTATTTGGGGGGGCTGGAGTAGGGAAAACAGTACTCATCATGGAATTAATCAACAACATTGCTAAAGCTCATGGAGGCGTATCCGTATTTGGCGGAGTAGGGGAACGGACTCGTGAAGGAAATGATCTTTATATGGAAATGAAGGAATCCGGAGTAATTAATGAAAAAAATATTGAGGAATCAAAGGTAGCTCTAGTCTATGGCCAAATGAATGAACCGCCGGGAGCTCGTATGAGAGTTGGTTTAACTGCCCTAACTATGGCAGAATATTTCCGAGATGTTAATAAGCAAGACGTGCTTCTATTCATCGATAATATCTTTCGTTTTGTTCAAGCAGGATCGGAGGTATCCGCTTTATTAGGGAGAATGCCCTCCGCAGTGGGTTATCAACCTACTCTTAGTACAGAAATGGGTTCTTTGCAAGAAAGAATTACTTCTACCAAAAAGGGATCTATAACTTCGATCCAAGCGGTTTATGTACCTGCGGACGATTTGACCGACCCTGCTCCTGCCACAACATTTGCACATTTGGATGCTACTACCGTACTTTCCAGAGGATTAGCTTCCAAGGGTATTTATCCAGCAGTAGATCCTTTAGATTCAACCTCAACTATGTTACAGCCTCGGATCGTTGGCAACGAACATTATGAAACTGCGCAAAGAGTTAAGCAAACTTTACAACGTTACAAAGAACTTCAGGACATTATCGCAATTCTTGGGTTGGATGAATTATCGGAGGAGGATCGTTTAACTGTAGCAAGAGCACGAAAAATTGAACGTTTCTTATCACAACCGTTCTTTGTGGCAGAAGTTTTTACCGGTTCTGCAGGAAAGTATGTTGGTCTTGCAGAAACAATTAGGGGATTTCAACTAATCCTTTCCGGAGAATTAGACGGCCTACCCGAACAGGCTTTTTATTTGGTGGGTAACATCGATGAAGCTAGCACGAAAGCTATAAACTTAGAAGAGGAGAACAAATTGAAGAAATGAAATTAAATCTTTATGTACTAACTCCTAAGCGAATTATTTGGGATTGTGAAGTGAAAGAAATCATTTTATCTACTAATAGTGGCCAAATTGGCGTATTACCAAACCACGCCCCCATTAACACAGCTGTAGATATGGGTCCTTTGAGAATACGCCTCCTCAACGACCAATGGTTAACGGCGGTTCTGTGGAGCGGTTTTGCGAGAATAGTTAATAATGAGATCATCATTTTAGGAAATGATGCGGAACTGGGTAGTGACATTGATCCGGAAGAAGCTCAACAGGCACTTGAAATAGCCGAAGCTAACTTGAGTAGAGCTGAGGGTACGAAAGAATTGGTTGAAGCGAAGCTAGCTCTCAGACGAGCTAGGATACGAGTCGAGGCTATCAATTGGATTCCCCCATCCAATTGAAGACAATCCAAAGGTTTAGTTGATACAAAGAAAAAGGGAAGAGGAGTAGAAAAAGTTATTAGATAGCGAAGCGAAGTAAGTCCAATGCTATCTAGTAATTTTTCTACCTACCTACCTACTATTGGATTTGAACCAATGACTCCCGCCGTATGAAAGCAATACTCTAACCACTGAGTTAAGTAGGCAATTTATCACCACAAAGGAAGACCCATTACTTCGATCGATTATAGATCGAATCCTTTTTATAAGCAATACTGCTCCGTTATTACTATGTTATATAGTAAGCAGATCAAAGGGATATCCTCTGGCATTAGAGAATATTCATCTTGACAAGAAATTATCTATATGTTAAGATATCTCTGACAAGGGCTATAGCTCAGTTCGGTAGAGCAACTCGCTTACACGTGCGCCAATGCTTTTCAAGGGAGCTTATTATGCAATGAACATAATTGATCTTATTGCAAAATCAATGTCTTACTTCATGGATTCGAGAGAATAGGAGAACAGTAGCCTGACAAACAGTCGGTTCAGTCCGATTCAGGTGTCAATTCAGGTGCCTAATCAAATAGAACCCTTATTGATTTGCTAGTTGATAAGGTAAATATCCAGCCCACTAAATGCTAGGCGTAATGAGGATAAGGGCCTCCAAAAAACTTCTTTTCGTTCTATGAACTTTAAGGTGTATGAAGTCTCATAGTCAACTCTTGCAGCGGAACGATAGAGACTCCATTTCACTTAGGTTGATTTAATTTAGGCCGGAGGCAGACCTAAGTCAAGGTAATCCTCCTTTGAAACACTTTGGTATTGCTCCTAGATAGATCATAATACAAATAATCAATCAGAGCACAGGGAGCCATCTCATTATCTTTCCGTAAAGAAAAACTATGGTGGACTAACTGATCTTTACATCAGTTGATGAAAGAGCCCAATGCAAAAAAATGCATGTTGAGTCTTTGAAACAGTTCGAATCATTTCGATAATAATCCGTTTGATCTGTTTTACCGAGAAGGTCTACGGTTCGAATCCGTATAGCCCTAATATGTCCTATTTTTAGATTTTAGGATAGAGATCCTATGTTTCCTTTAGTATAGTTTTCATTTTCTCATTAGTACTTGTTTATAGACTGGACGGTCGCTTGCGCCATAGAATAGAGATAAAAGCATTACCACAGGCTCATTCTTCGAAAATCATAGAGACAGGAAAAGAAAAACGAATTTCTATCAAATCAATAGAAGGAAGGATCCCTTACCCTATTTGAATTCCATCCTCCTTCAAATAGGATATGCTCTAAGTCCCTAGACTTCCCTATAATAACTGCAATGATTTTCTCCATCTTGCGAATTCCTACTTTGTTTGAAGTATATTACTTTGCTTATAGATACGTTATCTAAATCGATCTACTTTAAATAGAAAAATAGAAATAAAATCCAAAAATAAAGAAAGAGTAAATAAGAAAACAGAATATTCTGTCTCATAGTTCTGAAATAGAGTTCTTTATTTTTTCTTTTTATAGTATTA